CCCTGTAGCTACTTGTACTAAAAAACAAGTGAGCGTAATTCCTCCCAGACAATAAAATATGTTGACATGAGGAGGAACGTATTTACTAGTTATATCATCTGCAATCGCCTGAATCTCGAGACGTTCTTCGAACCAATCGTAGACTTTATTGAGATAGGTAAACCAAGAGAACTCCCCTCTGAGAACCGTATATGAGAATTTTATCTCGTACGGCTCAAACAAAACCACCCCAATACTGGTATGGAATAGAAAATTGGAAACTTCTTAATTTTTTGATTCAATCTTATCTAAAAATACGAAAGAATCAAAATAAGAAAGCTTTTCTTTGTGGTTATAATTAGAATGCCAAAAAATCAAGTCGACGCGCTTATCTTTATGTTGATCGTTACAGGCCTCTTGAATCTTCTATTTACCTATTTCATTTTCTTTGATTTGTTATTTTGAGTTGTATGTAATGCAGCTTGACTTTTGTTTTCTTTATTATTGATAGGAATTTTCTTGTTAAGACCCTATGAATCAATTGAAACCTCAGATTCATACTAGAACCACGATGATTCAATAAAACCTTCAAACTAAGTCCAAAGATTCCATGAGTAAGAATCCTTGGATCATCATTTATTCAAGTTTGTGCTTTGAGTAAAATAAAAGCAGAAATGGGGAATTTGAAAGAAGAAAAATCTTGCAATTGAAAATTTTGTCTTTGGAAAAATTTTTTGAATCCGGCCAAGGGGTCTGAATATTAAGTATGAATCATAGTTCGAATACTTCGTGATCTATTTCATATATTCCGTGCTCCAGATACTCGAATGAATATCCGACGGAGTAAAGCCATCTCGATCAAGACGACAGATCTATGCTCTGTACTATCAATAGGATCAATTCGAACAAGTCGCACACTCATATTCCGGAAATACAGAAATAAAAAATTCGCGGTCGAACTACCAATCAACTAAAATCAAAATCCGATACCTAAATGCTTATTTAAAAGGTAGTATTTTGTGATTCTTGTAAATTTCATTCTAATTCAGTGAAATTCCGTCCAGTAAAACGGACGAATTATAAATCTCCAAAATAATAGATAGGAATACCGCAAATAAAGCCATTGCGACTCCCATCAAAGGAGTAGTTCCCCATCCAGGAGCTACTTTACCATATTCCGAATTCAAGGGTTTCAACAAGCCCCCTGCAGAAGTTCTTTTTGGACGAGCTCTAGAACTACCCTCAACTGTTTGTGTAGCCATAAATCCTATTTTGTATTGATTGAGATCTGTTGACTTTGTATACCATTCCGTTGTAAATAAACGATCTTATCATGGATCCAGTGTGGTCTTGAAATTCTATAATAATGGAAACAGCAACCCTAGTCGCCATCTCTATATCTGGGTTACTTGTAAGTTTTACTGGGTACGCCTTATATACTGCTTTTGGGCAACCCTCTCAACAACTAAGAGATCCATTCGAGGAACACGGGGACTAGTTGAAGTAGAAGTAACGGGCCTCCCGATATTGGGAGGCCCATTACTTCAATTGAGATAAAAAAAAAATCATTTTGTTTTTTTAGTTGGAACTTTAGGCGGTTCTCGAAAAAAGATAGCGAAAAAAATGATCCCTAGAGTCGAGACTAAGAGGAATGTATAAACCAATGCTTCCATAAATTCGATCGTGGTTTCCAATTATAGCTTCCATACCTGTTTATTTGGGATCATCCCCCGGATTAAAGAAAAAAAGAATCAAAAAGGGCGGCGATTTAAATCCATATTTCTCCAGTACCTTATACCTTATTTTAAATAAAAAGCACAAATCGAAAATAGAAGCAGAAGCGAGAAACTAAAATAGTAGAGCAATGCTGCATCAGACTACTTGTCTTCTTGTAGTTGGATCTCCAAGTTTTTGGAATACTCCAAATTCCACTTGAGCGTCCAAATCCGGGTCAATACCAGCAAAAACATCTCTGAACAAGGTTCTAGCACCATGCCAAATGTGTCCGAAGAAGAAAAGCAGAGCAAATGAAGCGTGTCCAAACGTAAACCAGCCCCTTGGGCTGCTACGAAAAACACCATCGGATTTCAAAGTAGCACGATCTAATTCAAAAATTTCACCCAATTGAGCACGTCTAGCATATTTTTTCACAGTAGCAGGATCACTATAACTCACGCCATTCAGCTCGCCACCATAGAACTCAACGGTTACACCTACTTGTTCGACACTATACTTCGATTCTGCCCTTCGAAAAGGAACGTCGGCTCTAACAATTCCATCTCCGTCTACCAAAACAACTGGAAATGTTTCAAAAAAAGTAGGCATACGACGTACAAAAAGTTCACGCCCTTCTTTATCTCTAAATATAGGGTGTCCTAACCACCCGACAGCTATTCCATCCCCGTTATCCATTGAACCCGCTCTGAATAATCCCCCTTTCGCAGGATTATTTCCGATGTAATCATAAAAAGCTAATTTTTCAGGAATTTTAGACCAAGCTTCTGATAAACTTTGATTTTCGGCTAGTCCAGCACTGACTCTTCGATATATTTCTTGCTGAAAGTATCCCTGATCCCATTGATAACGGGTGGGACCAAATAATTCGATGGGGGTAGTTGCTGACCCATACCACATAGTTCCAGCAACAACAAACGCTGCAAAAAAGACAGCAGCGATGCTGCTGGAAAGAACGGTTTCAATATTGCCCATACGTAATCCTTTGTATAAGCRTTGTGGCGGGCGGACGCTGAGATGGAATAAGCCTGCTAATATGCCCAATGTCCCTGCCGCAATATGATGAGAGGCTATTCCTCCTGGAACAAAAGGATCAAAACCTTCCACACCCCATGCTGGATTTACAGATTGTACCTTTCCAGTTAGTCCATACGGATCAGACACCCATATTCCAGGACCATACAATCCTGTTACATGAAATGTCCCAAAACCAAAGCAAGCCACTCCTGAGAGAAATAAATGAATTCCAAAGATTTTAGGCAAATCCAAAGAACGTTTTCCTGTACGGTCATCAACAAATATTGCTAGATCCCAATACACCCAATGCCAGATAGCTGCCAAGAAGCACAATCCGGAAAACACAATATGTGCCCCCGCTACACCTTCGTAACTCCAAATACCCGGATTCGTTACTGTCCCCCCTGTAATACTCCAACCACCCCATGAATCGGTTATTCCTAAACGAGTCATGAAGGGTATAACGAACATGCCTTGTCTCCACATTGGATCAAGAACTGGATCGGAGGGATCAAAAACAGCTAATTCATATAGAGCCATTGAACCGGCCCAACCCGCAACCAGGGCTGTATGCATTATATGGACAGCAATCAAACGACCGGGATCATTCAATACGACGGTATGAACACGATACCAAGGCAAACCCATGGGACTACCCCTTTATTAATAAAAAATAGACACTATGTAACTTTATTGCATTGAAAAAAACTATGCTATGTACCCCTTTTTTCAGGGGATTATCTCGAAAAAGGGATTAATATTAATATTTGTTCTATTCTTTTAGTAATAATGGAAGAGTTCGGTTCGTAGGAAAAAAGAGAAGCAGATCTATTCTATACTCGATAAGTACCAATACGCAATGGGGGTTGATTCCCTTTTCTATGAGCGAATGTATCCATATTTGGTCATCATTCAAAAGACTTATTCGTAAGAATTTTCCTTTATTTTATGAACTTCGTCAATCTATGTATAAACTAAGATAACGGCCACTAGTATTAAGACAAGAAGCCCATTATTACGCTTCCACATCAAAGTGAACTAGAGTACTTAATTCTTTTTTCTTTCATTTTATGCCTATTGGTGTTCCAAAAGTACCTTATCGAAGTCCCGGGGACAAGCATCCATCTTGGGTTGACATATAGTGCGACTTGTCAGATCTATTGGGTCATATGGGATTTCCCCGTTCTCTCCCCCGATCGAGATATCCTCTGTTTCGCCCATAAAATTGATTGAATTATCAAAAATTTGTAGCGTGAAATGCAATGAAGTGCAATTAGATCTATTTCGTGAGGAAGCATCCAGATTAATATTAGCAAGAAATCAATTTTATGGTCGTCTTGGCTGGACCAATAAAATGAGGTATCCAGGCTCCGTTTAGAAAAACCCAATTGGTAATATATCTATGATTATTACTTATATCATAAACGATTCCTTTATTCGAAAAGCGATCTCAAACGTTAATCAACGGAATGCTAAATATGATGAATATGTCAAATATTTGGCGGAAGACATGAAAGAAATGAATTAAAAAAGGGGTAAGTCATAGCAAAAAAGAGACGTGGTATTGGGGGCATTTGTCCTATATGTGCAAATCAAAATCGGGCGAATCCTTACTCGGAGTAGAGCCTAAACCTAAAAAAATGGAAGAAGCCCATTCAATTCAGGAACAAGAAAATGGCATCGTGATTTTTGGATCGGATCTCGATGAAAAAATACATCAATGAAAAGTTAGTTCGATAAGTTTAGTGAATTTCTTTTTTATATTAGAATATTATAGGTCTAGGAAACCGGCTAAACTCAGCGTTCTTGAAAACCGGAAGAAAAGCCCCTCGATAGAAGCGAGGAAAAAAGAAAGGAAAGGGGCTAGGAGCTACACATTGATTCGTTTTTCGCAAGTTTTGTTGAACCGTATGCATCAAAAGATGCCTGTACGGCTCCGAAGGGATACTGTTTTATCCTAATCAACCGACTTTATCGAGAAAGATTACTTTTTTTAGGTCAAATGGTTGAGAGCGATATCTCGAATCAACTTATTGGTATTATGGTATATCTCAGTATAGAGAACGAGACCAAGGATTTGTATTTATTTATCAACTCTCCTGGCGGATGGGTAATACCCGGGATAGCAATTTATGATACTATGCAATTTGTGCGACCCGATGTACAGACAATATGCATGGGATTGGCCGCCTCCATGGGGTCTTTTCTCCTGGCCGCCGGAGCAAGTACCAAACGTCTAGCATTCCCTCACGCTTGGCGCCAATGAGTTTTTTATTTGAGAGAAAAAAGAAGACTATGCCTTCGCCATATGAATTCTTAATATTAAGTAATAATAGCATGGCACTTCGAATTCGATATGAAAATTGTTAGTGTTTTTTTTTTTCAAAATATTTGATTATGTATCGAAGCAGTAGTATGAGATAAAGAAGGGGTATTCCGAGTTTATCTTACCTATCGGAGGCCTATTGCAGCGCCACACACCTTTTTCACACCGGAAGGTTCTTAACAATTAACAATTCACAAGATTTATGGTATGAAAGAGTACGAAAATAAAAAAAAGAAGATTATTTTTGATTTATTTCTTTTTTTATTTTGATTTGAAAAAAAAAAAAAGAAACTTTGGGATTGCTGAATCACAAAAGAAATAAATATATAAAGCAACGGAGCCATCATAGTATTTTTGAACTCCTCAAAAAAAAAGAAGGGTGGTAATTGGGTCATTTACCCATCTGGGTATAATAGAACCCCCTTTTTATCCTTGTTTGATGAAGGGTAAAAAGCAAATTCCATTGGCGAGCCGTATGCAATGCGAAAAAGTGCCCGTACGGTTGTTCAATTCAATCTTTTTCTTTATCTCTTCCCCTCGCCGAATCGTGCGAGATAGAGGAACCTTTTATTATGTTATAATATATCATCAGGGTCATGATCCATCAACCTATTGGCGCTTTTTATGGGGCACAAACGGGAGAATTTATCCTGGATACGGAAGAACTACTGAGACTGCGCGAAATCCTTACAATGGTTTATGTACAAAGATCGGGCAAGCCCTTATGGGTTGTATCCGAAGACATGGAAAGGGATACTTTTATGTCAGCAACAGAAGCCCAAGCTCATGGCCTTGTTGATCTTGTAGCGGTTGGATAAAACATAGCAGTCACTTCTTAAGGGTTTAATATTCTATTAAACAGAAGAAATTCATAATCATCCGGTTAGGATCGATCTAAACCAGCCCATAATGGATAATTCAGCATGCCAACTATTAAACAACTTATTAGAAACCCAAGACAGCCAATCAGAAATGTTACCAAATCCCCCGCTCTGCGGGGATGTCCTCAGCGCCGAGGAACATGTACAAGGGTGTATGTGCGACTCGTTTCAATCATGGGCTGAGACAAACCAAAAGAAAGAAACCCTTTTTTAAGTATCAATGATCAGTACCTGTGAATCGGATAGAATAGAAGAAGAAGAACTCCATTCACTATCTAAAAAAAGATCGATCTATCATATCTTTCTATTGTGTATGAAATTTATGGTTTCCACTGGCGCAAATTCCACCACCTCAATTTGCAATTAATTTAAGGTGAGAAAGAATTCCCCATTGGTAACAAATAGTTATCCATTAAGCGGGGGAAATACTATAAAAAAGCAGAAAGATTATCTTTCTACTCTTGCAAGAACGGACTAACAAGGTCAGCTACCCCACCAATCTTCATAATTAAATACCGTTACTGTATAAGGTCTATCTCGTTATGAAAGACCTATTACTATAAAATTCATGGGTAGAGCCGAAGAGTGGTAACTGTACAAGTTACCAATAGAATTGATTAAATGAAGGAAGTGGCTCCGGTGTATAGAGAGGGCCTCACCGTTTAAGAAGTAATCATAGAGACGACGGAACCCACAATTTCTTTATCTATTTACTACTTTCGTTTTTTTTTTTACTATTTTCTTTCCAATGCCTCGACAAAAGGTAAAAGCGTGGTCGGGAAGGTTAGAGTAGCAAAAGCCATTGGAATTTTGATTTTATAAATTGGAAGAGTCCGTTTTGTTATTAATAGACTAGGAAAGGGGAAAAGAATAACTGAAAGAAAGGAAATCAATTAGTTATTCATCAAAGTTTCATTTATTCAATGACCAGAATTAGACGAGGATATATAGCTCGGAGACGTAGAACAAAAATGCGTTTATTTGTATCAAGCTTTCGCGGGGCTCATTCACGACTTAGCCGAACAATTACTCAACAGAAAATAAGAGCTTTGGTTTCGGCTCATCGCGATAGAGATAGGAAAAAAAGAGATTTTCGTCGTTTGTGGATCACCCGAATAAATGCAGTAATTCGCGGAAATCAGGTATCCTATAGTTATAGTAGATTAATATACAATCTGTATAAGGCGCAGTTGGTTCTTAATCGTAAGATACTTGCACAAATAGCTATATCAAATAGGACTTGTCTTTATATGATTTCCAATGAGATTATAAAATAAGGAAATTGGAAGGAATCCATTATAATTTTTAAACGGAGTTCTCTGGAGAATGAACTCCAGTAAGAGGAAGGTAGAGTAGAAATAATATGATAAAGTCGTCAAAATGAGCGAACACGCTCAATAAAAAAAAAGATTGATTTTATTCTTCTTTCCCAATTCTTTTTTTTTTTCTTACGGCACGGCTGCTTCACAGATTTTTTGAACAAAACATCCATCTGTGTTTGAGTTCGGATTGGAATTTTTATTTAATTGAAGAGTAAGCCTATTTTTTTCTGGTTCTAAGACCGGGAGGTCTAGCGGTCAACCCACTTCTTTCAAATTGTTTCTCATTATTAAGAAAAGGTAACGAAGATAAAATACGAGCTTGTTTTATAGCAATAGTAATTAATCGTTGTTCTTTTAAGGTCAATCTATTCACCCGTCTAGATAATATTTTTCCTTGTTCACTAAGAAATCGACTAATTAAAGTCATGTTTCTATAATCAATTCGATCCCCCGATTGGATCGGGGGCAAACGCCTACGAAAAGATCGCTTGGATTTAAGAAAGAGTCGCTTGGTTTTATCCATAATTTGTTTATTCCTTATCCCTAAAATACCATTTCGATGAAATCAAAAAATGATTTATAGAATCAATTATAGGATTTGGTTTGTCTAGATTTATTTATTTGTTTTTAGTAAAATATATGAAATAATCTAGATATATATCTAGATTAGTTTTTCATGTCCCTTGGAAGGGTGACACAAAAGCACGCGGCTTGACTCTATCTATTTTTTTATCTCCCCATGAAGTGTATGCTTGTAACAATAGGGACAGAATTTTATCAATTCCAATCGACTGGGTGTATTGTGTCGATTCTTTTGAGTAATATATCTGGAAATACCCCTTGATTCCTTATTAACACCGTTTCGAACACAACTAGTACATTCCAAAATAACCCTTACTCGGACCTCTTTACCCTTGGCCATGAACCTCCTTGGGGTTTTTGATTCACCCAACTTTTCTATTTTCCGACCCGCAACGAATAAGAAGCACGGGACAAAAAAATAGAAGTTGCTAACCACTCAAAAAAAACTTATGAAATAAAGATTTTATTGCAATCAATATAGTAAATAAATAGGAAATCAAAATAAAAAATAATAAGTAATACAAGAATTTCTAACTATATTGCTAAATCGCAGTCCAGTATTTCATTTAAGGATCTTGTAGTGGAGGATACTCTTACCCTAGCCATATTTCGATTTCCGTTTTCTTTTACCTGTCTATTTGCTTTTAACTGGATAATTAATAATTAATTTAATCGGAGCCTGAACCCGGGTTTCGCTGAGGTTGAAGCCACCTTTTTTCTTTCGCTTTCCTTCTTTCTAATTGTAAAACAAAAAAACGAAAAGAGGGGAAAGAGAGATTAGTCACAAATATTTGATTCTAGCTCGAATCTTCTTCACCCCGTTCCAGTTCAATAACTAGAATGAAAAAAAAGGAAATGTCAATGCGTCGGGGAATAAACGGTTGATTTCTATCAATAACCCTGCTAAAGACCCGAACCATAGAGTACTTAGTACCGGTGCCACGGAAAGATATGTTTTTAGATCTCGCATTGAAAATCCTCCTTCTTTTTTGTTTTTGTATTCCCTATTGGAATATATTATGGTAAGAGATGTATATGTAGTTAAAGGCCCACTTGTATTTGTGCGCGGAATCCCTAATTCAAATTGAAATGCGCAATGATTCGGTATATAAGATTTGATTTTCTTTTTTTTTTTTTTCTTAAAACAGAAAATGGGTCACTTTACACCTGCGAATTCCCAAGAAAAATAATAATAAATTATTATTATATGGTATATGATATGAGACCAAAAACAAGAAAAGGCAAGATCCATTTTGCATATCACTAGAGGGAATAAAAAATAAGGATGTGGAAAACAAGACAGGGATTCTTTACAATGATATTGTAGGCCAATTGAAAGGGATGTAGCGCAGCTTGGTAGCGCGTTTGTTTTGGGTACAAAATGTCACGGGTTCAAATCCTGTCATCCCTACCAATTACCGCTCAGAGCAGCAGTAACGCGAGATCTTTTTTTTTTTTCGATCGATTTCATTTTGACATACATAAATTTCTATTTTATGATATATGATAGTATACACATACAAGAATTGTTGGGGTAAAAAAAAGAGAATCTCCTTATTTCCAGCCTTTTTCGTTGTGATAAGAAAGCGCTCTTAGTTCAGTTCGGTAGAACGTGGGTCTCCAAAACCCAATGTCGTAGGTTCAAATCCTACAGAGCGTGATTCCGCTCTTGTCGTCTTAGATCTAAAACCATACACACTGAACTGAAATAATTGAACAGCAATCTGAATTTGACCCTGACCTCCCCCTCGGATTAAATTAAAGAAGGGAGGGGTCAGTTAAAAAAAGAGATGTTAATTAATCAAAGGTCCAACTGATCACCACGTCTGTATTGTAAATAGGCGGTTACGAATAATCCAGCCAAAGTAATAGGAATTAGACCTAAGACGATTCCAAATAGAAAGACTTCAATCATTTGAATTTGATTTTATTTTTTTTTTTTTTTAATTTGAAAGGTTAAAAAGAGAGGTAATATCTATTCCTAAATATTAATCCGCCTTGCCTAGGAATCTCAATAACCAATAATTGGTAATTAACGTGGTACGGTAAGGAACTAGACAATATGTGGAATACCACAGAAGGGTTTCTTTTTATGAATTATTCATTCAATTAATTTCAAATAAGTCCTATCTTACTCAGACCAATAAATAGAGCCGAGG